CTAATTGGTTGATAGAAATCTTTCTTGGATGAAACCACAGCGAAAAATGCCATTGCCAAAAATTGACAAGGTACCATTTCCATTTATTCATGAAAAGAGACATTCCCTTGGAAGCCAGAATAGATTTTCTTTGATACCTAATATAATGTATGCAAGGTTCCTTGACCAACCAGAGATTCACCTGAGAATCCGTAACCTTAACAAAGACGTTCACAAGGCGTTGCATTTTTTGATAGAAATAGATTCGTTCAAGAAAAAGTTCAGAAGATGTTAATCGTAAATGAAAGGATTGGCTACGTAGAAAGACGAAAATGGATTCATATTCATATACATGAGAATTATATAAAAATAATAAAAATCTTTGATTTCTTTTTGTTTTTGAAAAAGAAGAACTAATTATTTCAAATACTTCAAAGATATCACGATCTCTCTTTGGAGTATTCGAATTATAATACTTGTTGAGAAAGAATCGTAATAAATGCAAAGAAGAAGGGTCTTTTACCCAATAGCGAATAGCTTGAACCAAGATTTCCACATGGACAGGGTGGGGTATTCGTATATCTAAGACAAAATGTAAATGCGACAAATTGTCCTCTAAAAAGGGAAATATTGAATGAATTGATCGTAAATTCTGAGATTTGATTCTCTTTTTCCCTTCTAGACAAGATCTTAATCGTAGATAAAACGGAATTTCTACAATAAAAGAAAACCCCTCTGATATGATTCGAGAATACAAATTCTTGTTGCGCACGCAAAATAGATTTTGGTTCAAATCAGTAGGAGAAAAAAGAAAATGATTCTGTTGATACATTCGAGTAATTAGCCGTTTCACAATCAGTAAACTGGATTTATTGTCATAACCCGGATTTTCCGACAACATGGATCTACTGAAACCACGATCATGAGCAAATGCATAAATAGACTCCTGAAAGATAAGTGGATATAGGAAGTCGTGTTGTTGGGATCTCTCTGGCTGTAAATAGCTTTTGATTTCCTCCATTTTAAATTCGATTTGAATCAAAGGTAGAATATTTTTTTGGGGGGTTTATCAAATGATACATAGTGCGATACAGTCAAAACAAGATATGCTATTAGGAATAGATCCCTTGGAGACAGGTAAATTTACCAACAGATTCTCTAACTTACATTCAGTTCATTTAATTCGTGTATCTTATCCGATAACAAGATGGTTAGAAATCTTTTATTTTGTTAAACCTAATCGCTCTTTTGATTTCGGAAAAAAAAAATTATCAATATACTGCTTCTTTTACACACGGATCCTCATTCCATGATATGGAATATAGAATACCAATAGTTAGGATTCATTACAAAAATCTAGAATCCCCTGATGGAGGGGAGAAGTCCTTTCCCTATCAGGCACTAATCCATTTTTAACGTCTAATTAGATCAGGAAATTATTCAAATTAAGAACAGAAGCTGGTTGCTTTTTCTTTCGTATACTTAATTGAAGCCATAGGGCCGCTATCCATTTATTCATTCGACCCAACTTGCATTTTTTCGTTCCAAGAATTCGAACAAGGTTTTGTAACGAGCCGATAAGAATGAAATATCCTCAGAACTCTCTATTGATACGACATGCTATTTTTTCCATTTATTCCTTTTCAGGATTAGTCGTGGTCTTCCAAACCTGACCAATGGTCTGGACGAATTCCTAAGTTCATCCAAATGTGTAAAAGATTCAAGCCGCACTTAAAAGCCGAGTACTCTACCATTGAGTTAGCAACCCGAAGAAAATATAGATTAAACAAAATGAAAAAAAAAAAGGTCATAGATACAATCAGAATCAAAATTCATTAAATTGAACCAAAGGGAAGAGAGATTATACGAGCTAATCAAAACATTGGGCTAACAAATAGAAAAAAATTTCTAATGGATTCAAAACCTAAAAATGAATTGATTAAATGAAAATACAAGAAATTATCAGATAAAAGAAAAAGTATACAAAATTGTAAAAAGAAATAGAGCACCTCTTATGATGTTATCTATCCTTTTTCAATAAAAAAACTTCTTGTAGCAAAGAAATCATCTTTTACATTTTAAAAGGTAAATTTACAAACCTATGGGACGGAAATAAATAGACCCAGTTCACTTATCACGATGAATTATATTTGTTCGATACACTGTTGTCAATATAAATGTTGATAAAAGAATACAGTGGAAAAAACAAAAGAAATTGCATTGAAATCATTTTTAGAATTCTTGTCAATTTAACAATACAATAAAATAATATTCAAAATTGTCTTGGATTAACACTAGATATCTAATCTACATAAATAGAAAAAGTCTCAATGGAAGAATTGAAAAACAATATAAGATATTTTGGCCTATTCGGTCTATAATGTATTGCATCAATTTAAGTGGACTAAGCAAAGAGGATTCTTTGTTCTTTAGTCGAGTTCCAACGAAAACCACACAATTGGCGGAAATGTCCGAGTTTTCTATTTATAAGATCAATAAACTAAAGTTTTGTCGTTCTAGACCGCCAGATTCAACGTAAACAAATGCTAAATAGATACAAATACAGCAGAAATACCAAGGGGGGGGGTAGCAACTTGTATATAACTTTGTATAATTTTTGTCTACTTGTTTTTTCCCCCCTTGGTATTTTTTAATGGAATTTCAGTTAAGTTAATTAGACGGAAGTTCCTTAAAAATTTCCGCTTTGGTTAAAAGATTCTGAACAGTTCCTGTGGGTTGAGCACCTTTCTCAAGGAAATATAGAATAAGAGGAACATTTAAATAAGTTTGATTCTTCATTGGATGATAAAAGCCAACTTTTCTAAGATATTTTCCTTCTCTTCGAGATCGAACATCAATTGCAACGATTCGATAGACGGCTCATTGGGATAGATATAGATGAACAATACCCCCCCTAGAAACGTATACGAAGTTTTCTCCTCGTACGGCTCGAGAAAAAAGGATTTGATTCGAAGTTTTATCTATGTGTGCAATTCTAATAAATTAAATGAGAAATAGACATTCAGTTTTTTTCTTACTGGAAAAAAATCATTCGTACTCATAACTCAAGTTGGGTAACTCTCAACTAGCTCAAAGGAAAAATCTTTAGTCAATTTCATTTCTTGAGTGGTCTTTACCCCGCTTTCTGTGTCTCGTTTAAAATTCTATTTGGCTTCTTTTTTAGTCTGATCCAGTTATTGAGACTATTGAGACAATTCAAAGGGTCTTTCCTTGTTCTTAGATCCTTTATCCTTATTTTAAATCATTGGGTTTAGACATTACTTCGGCACTTCTTAATCCTTTCAAAATGGCAGCAACATACCCTTTTTTTATTTCTTTGTAGCAAAGATTCCTATGGACTATTGATTCCCGCATGATACACTTTGAATCAAAAAAGTTTCATCAATCCAAACAAGTTTTGCTTTTGTTTTGAATTGTAAACTTTCTCGAATTGGATTTCTCCATATGTAAGATACATTTACGAAGTTGTTCCAATTGATTGATTGGCATTAACCCTAGATCCTTGCCCCCGAGAAATGAATTAATCCTTTCTACTCGAGCTCCACCGTGGACTATTCAACAAAAACCAAAGGTTTCAGGTATAACAGACCAAACAATGTCGAGTGAAGAGCACCCTCATTTCTAGATAAATTAAAAATGGTGGATGGAAAAATCCACAACGGATCGTGTCCTTCAAGTCGCACGTTGCTTTCTACCACATCGTTTCAAACGAAGTTTTAACATAATATTCCTCGAATTTGGAACCGGTATGGAATTGATTCAATTATGGAATCGTGAATAGTCATTGGTTCAGCTGTACATAGACATCGCAATCTAGACTCTTGCTTCTATATATAAATAGAATTAGAATATGCGGAAGGATTTTTCTGAAAAAGTCTTAGCAAGACGGCATTTGTAACATACATAAAAAATATTAACTAGATTAAATACCTAGTTGAGTTCCAAAGATTCCAGATTCCACTTACAAGGAATCATGAAAAATATTTTTTAAAAACATTTCTAATTGAAAAAGCTTTCTTATCGTTTTTTAATTTGATTTAATTTGAATAAAATTGGACAATAAAAGATCTTCGTAGGATTTATTTTTGAATGGACTCAGCACTGATTTAATTGTAAATAGATAAAAAAAAAAAAAAGAAGAAAGAAATAAAAATTGTTACTAGAGACAAACACGAAATATCTAACTAAAGGGAGATTAACAAAGTAAAAATTGGGTTCCATAACACATTTCTATATGATCTCGAACTTGATTATTTGTTAATGAGATTCGAAGAGACACAGATATTTAAATTGATATGTATTAACCCTTCCCTACTTCTTTCTAGGGCAATAGTGTAGGATAAAAAAATGCATATACGCTGGGACGGAAGGATTCGAACCTCCGAATAGCGGGACCAAAACCCGTTGCCTTACCGCTTGGCCACGCCCCATTTCGATTTATAATCTAGAATACTCATTAATTATATTGGTATTGGTTCTTTGTCAACCCCAGCCCAAATAGATAACTATCTATAGAAGAAATTGGTACTAGGATTTTGATAAATATAGATATAGAATTCAACTCAATTTATTGATCATTACATAGAATTTAATTAAGATATTGTATGAAAGTATGATTTCTTCTATTTCTCCTTTGAGAATTGAAGGATTTTTGATTGGGTGGGTTCAAAGAAAAAAGGAGTTTACCTTGCGTACTTTCTTCCCCTTTCGATATATAAAAAACTCAATCAAAATGCAATTATCTCCAAGAACAAAACGTCTGTTATGCTTAATATAGTTAGTTTGATCTGTATTTCTATAAATTCTGCCCTTTATTCAAGTAGTTTTTTCATTGGCAAATTGCCAGAAGCCTATGCTTTTTTGAATCCAATCGTAGATGTTATGCCAGTCATACCTGTGCTTTTTTTTCTCTTAGCTTTTGTTTGGCAAGCTGCTGTAAGTTTTCGATGAGATCCATATGCTAACCTAATTTCTTCGAGCAAAAAGTCTAAATAAAATTA